CAAATCAACAATTGAAACATCTGAGGCTGCATCAATCGAGGATACACGATAGAAGGAATTGTTCTATCTCCAAACTTCACCTTCACCGAGCGTAGGTTTATTTCAAGAATTTCGTTCTTTCTATACCGAACCGCGTCTCTTTCTCGTAAGACTGAGGTGAGGGCTAAAAAAAACAAGAAAAAAGAATCAAATCGCACCATCTCTGTAATAGGTAAATGCCTTTTTTTCTCCTGAAGTTGTCGGAATTATTCGTAATAAGATATTGGCTACAATTGAAGAGGTCTTATCAATAAAATTTCCATTTATATGAGATCTAGGCATAATTAGCAATCCATTCTAGAATTCTTTTCATTACCCCTCGGGGAAAATGATCCCACAAACAAAGCAAAGGAATTATACAGTACGAAATAACATAAAAACAGACTAATTTTATTCTAATAAATAGATATTAAATAGATATGGGTTTTCCACTTAAATTGTCCCCTTTTGTTTGGGAAAGATATGAGATATTGGAATCAGATTGATTTCATTCCCATTTTTGTAGTATACCAATGAGCGGAACTATTACTATTTCATCTAAGTTAAATAACCAAGGACTTTTTTTACTACAGATTCTGATAACTCGAGAAGTTTTGATTTGGTTATGATCCAAAGAGAAAAAAGAATGGAATAATCATTCCATGAAAAAATAGAGTAGAGTAACCATACCTTCTGTTTGCATAACGTGTATACACCACGCCATACAATCGAAATATCAAAATCCATGGGACGATTCATAAATTTGGAATAGATCCGCGGGGTAGCTGATGAATGAGAGAAGTTTTTGTTGAGAAATATTAAATGGGAAAGGAATTCTTCCTATGGAACTAGTGATCGGTCGTACCTGTACTGCAGTAATATGAATAACTCGCTATTCACTCAGTTTCTGGTCAATAATAAGATTATGTAGGAGAGATGGCCGAGTGGTTCAAGGCGTAGCATTGGAACTGCTATGTAGGCTTTTGTTTACCGAGGGTTCGAATCCCTCTCTTTCCGTTTCTGTTAATTCACCAATGTTATCGACCACAATGTATCAAATCAAATAACAATTGAAACCATTATTCCAGCAATAAGACCCTTATTTGATAGAAATTCTCTATTCCTAATTATTGTGGTTATAAAATAGGAAAGAGCAAAAAAGAAAAAAAATCCTACTGTTGATCCATTTGTGATAGGTGAAAAAATGCGGATGGATTAAGGCCCTTAGATCTATTTAGTTCGGCGAAAAGGGGACAAAATTCTATGAACCTTTCTTTCTTAATTTTGTTAGGTTCAAGTCTGACGAGAATAATATTCTACGACTAACAACTCATTTATTTGCAAACCGATCCATTTACTATCTATTATTTGATTTACTAATCCTTTATATTGGAATGAGTCAATAGTCAAATGTTTTGGCAATTCCTCATGGGCGGATGAAGCAATATAATTTTGAATCAGACCTTTTGATCTTTGGTTATCCTTCGCAGTAATAATATCTCGGGGTTTGCAACGATAACTTGGTATATCCACTATACGACCATTAACTAAAATATGTCTATGGTTAACCAATTGCCTGGCTCCGGGGATGGTCGAAGCCATACCCAATCGAAAGAGGATGTTATCCAAACGCATTTCAAGTAGTTGTAGTAAAACCTGACCCGTTGACCCTTTGGCTTTTCCAGCGATATGTACATATCTAAGTAATTGTCGCTCTGTCAGACCATAATGAAAACGCAATTTCTGTTTTTCTTCTAAACGAATACGATATTGCGATTTTTTCCCAGAACGCAATTGGTTTTTAAGATCACTTCCGGATCTAGGTCTTTTACTAGTTAGTCCTGGTAAAGCTCCCAGACGGCGTATTTTTTTAAAACGAGGTCCTCGGTAACGAGACATAAAGACTCCTTTTTTTTTATTTTATTGAAATTTCATTTTACACAATAAATCTAAATTTAAACTGAACTAAAGGATAAACAAAGCAAAATCGACTGATGAAGTACTACAAAAAAAAATGAATTGTATCAACATCTAGATTTTTTGTATATATATAGGAAGTTGAGGCTCCGTTTGATGATTTGTTCTGTAGAGATCTAATTGCTCTAATCCATTTTTATTAATAATTGCAAGTTACCACGACATAATAGATCGCTGATCCAGCATTTTATTTGAAGAAAAGGAGAGATTATCAATCTCGGAAAAATAGATAAAGAAAAAGCCGGCTATCGGAGTCGAACCGATGACCATCGCATTACAAATGCGATGCTCTAACCTCTGAGCTAAGCGGGCTCGCATAAGAGAAAAATTGCGTAACAAATAGAAATATTGTATAGGAATTCCGGAAAATGTCGGATCTTAGCTATTAATTTCATATGAACTAAACTAATTAATAGAGTTCTATAGCTAGAAGTTCGAAGTTCTAAGCTAAGTTCCTTTTAGAAATAATTAAAATAAAAAAAGAAAATAATAAAAAAATAATAAA